GTTAACGTAGCTTAAATATAAAGCATGGCACTGAAGATGCCAAGATAAATCTTAGAAAATTTCGATAGCACAAAAGCCTGGTCCTGACTTTAACATCAGTTCTAGCCTGTCTTACACATGCTTGTACCCGCATACCCGTGAGAATGCCCTTTATCCCCCTCTCGGAGAAAAGGAGCCGGCATCAGGCACACTAAACGTAGCCCAAGACGCCTTGCTCAGCCACACCCTCAAGGGAATTCAGCAGTGATAAATATTAAGCCATGAGCGAAAGCTCGACTTAGTTAAGGCTAAAAGAGCCGGTAAAACTCGTGCCAGCCACCGCGGTTAGACGGGAGGCTCGAATTGATGCTACACGGCGTAAAGCGTGATTAAAAAACAAACAGACTAAAGCCAAACACCTCCTAAGCTGTCATACGCTACTGGATAAGACGAAGCCCCATAACGAAAGTAGCTTTAATACCTTTGAATACACGACAGTTAAGAAACAAACTGGGATTAGATACCCCACTATGCTTAACCATAAACAACGATGACAACCTACAAATATCATCCGCCAGGGGACTACGAGCGTTAGCTTAAAACCCAAAGGACTTGGCGGTGTCTCAAACCCACCTAGAGGAGCCTGTTCTATAACCGATAATCCACGTTAAACCTCACCACCTCTTGCTAAAACCGCCTATATACCGCCGTCGTCAGCTTACCTCTTGAGAGACTTATAGTAAGCCTAATGAGTTATACCCAAAACGTCAGGTCGAGGTGTAGCGAATGAAGTGGGATGAAATGGGCTACATTTTCTGACCCAGAAAATTTACGGAAAGTGCCATGAAACAAGCACGACTGAAGGTGGATTTAGCAGTAAGAAGAAAATAGAGAGTTCTTTTGAAACCGGCTCTGAGACGCGTACACACCGCCCGTCATTCTCCTCAAAAAATGAAATAAAGATTTATAACCCCTAAAAATATAAAAGAGGAGGCAAGTCGTAACATGGTAAGTGTACCGGAAGGTGCACTTGGAAAAATTAGAATGTAGCTAAAAAGAAGAGCATCTCCCTTACACTGAGAAGATATTCGTGCAAGTCGAGTCATTCTAAGCAAAACAACTAGCCTGAACACAACAAACAAATGACCAATCATAGATAACACACCCAAAACACCCTAAAATAAAACATTCTTCCACCTAAGTATAGGCGATAGAAAAGGACAAACAGAGCAATAGAAACAGTACCGCAAGGGAAAGTTGAAAAAGAAATGAAACAACCCATATAAGCAGGAAAAAGCAGAGACAAGCCCTCGTACCTTTTGCATCATGGTTTAGCAAGTAAAAATCAAGCAAAGAGAACTTTAGTTTGACTCCCCGAAACTAGACGAGCTACTCCGGGGCAGCCTAGCAGGGCCAACCCGTCTCTGTGGCAAAAGAGTGGGAAGACCCCCGAGTAGAGGTGATAAACCTACCGAGCCTAGTTATAGCTGGTTGCTTAAGAAATGAATGTTAGTTCAGCCTTATATAGTTCTACGATCAAACACCCATTGAGCACAAGAAAAAAGTAAGATATAAGAGTTAGTCAAAGGGGGTACAGCCCCTTTGAAACAGAACACAACCTTGCACAGGAGGACAAGGATCATACCCTAAAAGGACAAATCATCTTAGTAGACCTAAAAGCAGCCACCTATAGAGAAAGCGTTAAAGCTCCGATGAAGCCAATCCAACAATAAGGATAATAAACTCCCCACCCCCTAGAAATATTAAGCTATTCTATGCATACATAGAAAAAATAATGCTAAAATCAGTAATAAGAGGGCTCACAGGCCCTCTCCTCGCACATGTGTAAGTCGGACCGGACTCACCACCGACAATTAACGGACTCAAATGAAAGAATAAGAACAAACCGTAAAAGACAAGAAAACACTATTAAACTTAACCGTTAACCCAACACAGGAGTGCACAAGGAAAGACTAAAAGGAGAAGAAGGAACTCGGCAAACACAAACCCCGCCTGTTTACCAAAAACATCGCCTCTTGCTAACAAAGGAAGTATTAGAGGTCCCGCCTGCCCTGTGACCGTAAGGTTTAACGGCCGCGGTATCCTGACCGTGCGAAGGTAGCGTAATCATTTGTCTTTTAAATAGAGACCTGTATGAATGGCATAACGAGGGTTTAACTGTCTCCTTCCCCTAGTCAATGAAATTGATCTGCCCGTGCAGAAGCGGACATAATAACATAAGACGAGAAGACCCTATGGAGCTTTAGACAAAAGGCCACACATGTAAAGACCAAAAATTAACCAAAAGGATATAATATCGACAAAACCCAATGTAAATTGGTCCAAATGTCTTCGGTTGGGGCGACCATGGGGGAAAACAAAGCCCCCACGAGGAATAGGGATAATCCCCTAAGCTAAGAGGAACACTTCTAAGCAACAGAAAATCTGACCATTATGATCCAGGTTATTAAACCTGATCAACGAACCAAGTTACCCTAGGGATAACAGCGCAATCCTTTCCCAGAGTCCATATCGACGAAAGGGTTTACGACCTCGATGTTGGATCAGGACATCCTAATGGTGCAGCCGCTATTAAGGGTTCGTTTGTTCAACGATTAACAGTCCTACGTGATCTGAGTTCAGACCGGAGTAATCCAGGTCGGTTTCTATCTATGAATTTATTCCTTCCCAGTACGAAAGGACCGGAATGAAGAGGCCAATACTTAAAGCAAGCCTCACCCCTACCTACTGAAAATAAATAAAATAGACAAAGAGGTAAATATACCAACCGAAAATAACGGTATGCTAAGGTGGCAGAGTCCGGTAATTGCAGAAGGCCTAAGATCTTCCACCCGGGGGTTCAACTCCCCTCCTTCAGCTATGAGTCTAATCCTCACCCACATCCTCAACCCCCTAGCATATATCGTCCCAGTTCTACTTGCCGTCGCATTCCTAACCCTTTTAGAGCGGAAAGTGTTAGGATATATACAACTACGAAAAGGCCCCAATATTGTAGGGCCATACGGCCTACTTCAACCTATCGCCGACGGAGTAAAATTATTTATCAAAGAGCCCATTCGTCCTTCCACCTCCTCTCCCTTCCTATTTCTAGCCACCCCTACTCTCGCACTCACACTTGCCCTAACACTATGAGCCCCTATGCCAATACCGTACCCAGTTGTAGAACTTAACCTTGGTATTTTATTTGTGTTGGCCCTCTCAAGCCTCACAGTCTACTCAATTCTAGGCTCAGGGTGGGCCTCAAACTCGAAATACGCCCTAATTGGGGCTTTACGAGCCGTTGCTCAGACTATTTCATACGAAGTTAGCCTGGGGCTCATCCTTCTCTCAATCATTATCGCAGCAGGAGCATTCAACCTAAAAACCTTTAGTGTTGTACAAGAGGCAGTATGACTAACAATTCCTATGTGACCCTTAGCCGCAATATGATATATCTCAACACTAGCAGAAACAAACCGAGCCCCATTCGACCTCACGGAAGGAGAATCGGAACTAGTTTCAGGGTTTAATGTAGAATACGCAGGGGGACCGTTCGCCTTATTCTTCCTAGCTGAATACTCAAACATTTTATTAATAAACACACTCTCAACAATTCTATTTTTAGGAGCAATACACACCCCCCTCATTCCAGAACTTACTACCATGAACTTAATAATTAAAGCCGCCCTACTATCTATCCTGTTCTTATGAGTACGAGCCTCATACCCACGGTTCCGATACGACCAGTTAATACATCTAATATGAAAAAACTTTCTACCATTAACCCTAGCTCTACTTATATGAAACTTAGCCCTGCCCATCGCACTAGCAGGCCTCCCACCAAGCAATTAAAAGGAAATGTGCCTGAATGATAAAGGACCACTTTGATAGAGTGAATTATGAGAGTTAAAATCCCCCCATTTCCTTAGGAAAAAGGGACTCGAACCCATCCTCAAGAGATCAAAACTCTTGGTGCTCCCACTACACCACTTCCTAGTAAGGTCAGCTAAAAAAGCTCTCGGGCCCATACCCCGAACATGTTGGTTAAAATCCTTCCCTTACTAATGAATCCATATGTAGCCTCCATTATACTTATAAGCCTTGGCCTAGGCACTACAATCACATTCGCTAGCTCCCACTGACTCCTTGCATGAATAGGACTAGAAATTAACACTCTAGCCATTATTCCACTAATGACTCAGCACCACCACCCCCGAGCCGTAGAAGCAACAACAAAATATTTTCTAACACAAGCTACAGCAGCAACATTAATACTATTTACCGCCACATCAAACGCATGAATCACAGGACAATGAGAAATTCAACAACTCTCGCACCCCATCGCCACTACAATTACAATTCTAGCCCTAGGACTAAAAGTTGGGCTAGCCCCTATACACTTTTGACTGCCAGAAGTATTACAAGGCCTTGACCTAACCACTGGCTTAATCCTATCAACATGACAAAAATTGGCCCCCATAGTGCTTATCTACCAACTCTCATCAGGAGTACAACAACCTCTGATCATTACCCTAGGCGTCTTATCCGCCCTAGTAGGAGGATGAGGAGGCTTAAACCAAACGCAACTACGAAAAATCCTAGCATATTCCTCAATTGCCCATATAGGGTGGATGATAATCGTGATAAAATATTTACCAAACCTAATAATTATAAACTTAACAATTTACATCATCATGACATCCTCAGCCTTCATGGCACTGAAAATGGTTACAGCTACAAAACTTAATACGCTTGCAACTAGTTGAACGAAGACCCCCGTACTCACAGCACTAACTATGGTTACAATGCTATCCCTGGGAGGGCTCCCCCCACTAACCGGATTCATTCCAAAATGAATGATTTTACAAGAATTGACTAAACAAGACCTGCCACTTATTGCCACCCTAATAGCAATAGCAGCACTCCTTAGCCTATTTTTCTACTTACGACTATGTTATACCATAACATTAACAGTTTCACCAAACACAAACAATGCCAAAACATCCTGACGACTTAAGTCAAAACTAAACATGATGCCCCTCTCAACCATAATAGTTATAACAGCTATAATGCTACCCTCTGCCCCCACAATTATAGCAATAACAATATAGGGACTTAGGATAAGACCAAACCGGAAGCCTTCAAAGCTTTAAATAGAAGTGAAAATCTTCTAGTCCCTGATAAGACCTGCAGGACTTTATCCCACATAACCTGAATGCAACTCAGATACTTTAATTAAGCTAAGGCCTTTATAGACGGGGGGGCCTCGATCCCCCAAAATCCTAGTTAACAGCTAGGCGCCCTAACCAGCGAGCATCCATCTACCCTCCCCGGCAGGCGGGTAAGGGGAGGTATGGTACAAAGCCCCGGCAGGCTCTCGCCTGCGTCTTCAGATTTGCAATCTGATATGTTAAACACCACGGAGCTTGGTAAGAAGAGGAGTTGAACCTCTCTGAATGGGGCTACGGCCCACCACTTACACGCTCAGCCATCTTACCTGTGGCAATCACCCGTTGATTCTTTTCTACTAATCACAAAGACATTGGTACCCTATATCTAGTATTTGGTGCCTGAGCCGGAATGGTCGGCACTGCATTAAGCCTATTAATCCGTGCTGAACTAAGCCAACCCGGCGCCCTTCTTGGAGATGACCAAATTTACAATGTTATTGTTACAGCACATGCATTTGTAATGATTTTCTTTATAGTAATACCAGTAATAATTGGTGGGTTCGGCAACTGACTTATTCCCCTAATAATTGGGGCCCCAGACATGGCATTCCCCCGAATAAACAACATAAGCTTCTGACTCCTTCCCCCATCCTTTCTCTTACTACTCGCATCCTCAGGAGTAGAGGCCGGAGCTGGGACAGGCTGAACTGTATACCCCCCTCTAGCCGGAAACTTAGCCCACGCTGGAGCATCAGTTGATTTGACAATTTTCTCACTGCACCTTTCAGGAATCTCGTCAATTCTAGGGGCAATCAACTTTATTACCACAATCATTAATATAAAACCACCCGCTATTACCCAATATCAAACTCCTTTATTCGTATGATCTGTCCTAGTAACTGCAGTGCTGCTTCTTCTATCTCTGCCAGTCCTTGCTGCAGGAATTACAATACTTCTAACTGACCGAAACCTGAACACCACATTCTTTGACCCTGCAGGAGGAGGAGACCCAATCCTCTACCAACACCTTTTCTGATTCTTTGGCCACCCCGAAGTATATATCCTAATCCTGCCCGGATTTGGGATAATCTCCCACATCGTCGCTTATTATTCAGGCAAAAAAGAGCCCTTCGGCTATATAGGAATGGTCTGAGCAATAATAGCTATCGGACTACTAGGGTTCATTGTATGAGCACATCATATGTTTACAGTGGGAATAGACGTAGACACTCGTGCTTATTTTACTTCCGCCACAATAATTATCGCTATCCCAACTGGGGTAAAAGTGTTTAGCTGGCTAGCCACACTCCATGGTGGAGTAATTAAATGAGAAACACCTCTCCTTTGAGCTTTAGGATTTATTTTCCTTTTCACAGTTGGGGGCCTAACAGGGATCGTACTAGCAAATTCATCAATCGACATTGTACTACACGACACATACTATGTGGTAGCCCACTTCCATTATGTATTATCTATAGGAGCAGTATTCGCCATCATAGGAGGCTTTGTACACTGATTCCCGCTATTTTCAGGTTACACATTACATGAAACCTGAACTAAAGTACACTTTGGTATTATATTCCTGGGGGTAAACCTAACATTCTTTCCCCAACACTTCCTAGGTCTGGCAGGAATACCACGACGTTATTCAGACTACCCAGACGCCTATACCTTATGAAATACAATTTCATCTATCGGCTCACTAATTTCTCTCACAGCAGTAGTCTTATTCCTATTTATTCTATGAGAAGCATTTAGCGCAAAACGAGAGGTAAAATGAGTAGAGTTGACAGAAACAAATGTTGAGTGACTTCACGGGTGTCCTCCCCCATACCACACATACGAAGAGCCCGCATATGTACGAGTCCAACAACTATCAACTAGTCGATAGCTTAAAATTGACCCGCTATTCAAGAAAGGAAGGAATTGAACCCCCATTTGCCGGTTTCAAGCCAGCCACATAACCACTCTGCCACTTTCTTTTAATAAGACTCTAGTAATAACGATTACACTGCCTTGTCAAGGCAGAGTTGTAGGTTAAACCCCTGCGTGTCTTGCACTTATGGCACATCCCTCACAACTAGGTTTCCAAGACGCAGCCTCCCCCCTAATAGAAGAACTACTTCACTTCCATGATCACGCACTAATAATCGTATTCTTGATTAGCACCCTAGTACTCTATATTATTGTAGCAATAGTAACTGCTAAAGTTACTAATATATACATCCTAGACTCACAAGAAATTGAAATTGTATGAACCATCCTACCAGCAGCAATTCTAATTCTAATTGCCCTACCCTCTTTACGAATTCTCTACCTAATAGATGAAATTAATGACCCCCACCTAACTATCAAAGCTATCGGACATCAATGATACTGAAGCTACGAATATACCGACTATGAAGACCTCGGCTTTGACTCATACATAATCCCCACTCAAGACCTGACCCCGGGGCAATTCCGACTCCTAGAAACAGACCATCGAATAGTAGTCCCCATAGAATCCCCCGTACGAGTACTAGTCACAGCAGAAGACGTATTGCACTCATGAGCAGTCCCAGCCTTAGGGGTAAAAATGGACGCAGTACCAGGACGCCTAAACCAAACAGCATTTATTGCCGCCCGACCAGGAGTTTATTACGGACAATGCTCTGAAATCTGCGGTGCAAACCACAGCTTTATACCAATCGTAGTTGAAGCAGTTCCTTTACAACATTTCGAAAACTGATCCTCAATAATGTTAGAAGACGCCTCACTAAGAAGCTAAACAGGGAAGTAGCATTAGCCTTTTAAGCTAAAGATTGGTGACCCCCAACCACCCTCAGTGACATGCCACAATTAAACCCTAGCCCCTGATTTGCAATCCTACTATTTTCGTGAGCCGTATTTCTAATTATTCTCCCGACAAAAGTTATAGCCCATACCTTTAATAATGACCCTAATCAACAAGCTGCAATAAAACCAAAACTAGACCCCTGAAATTGACCATGACACTAAGCTTTTTTGACCAGTTTATAAGCCCCACATACATAGGCGTTCCTTTAATTGCATTAGCCCTCACCCTACCTTGAATCCTTTACCCCACCCCAACATCCCGATGACTAAACAATCGAGCTTTAACACTACAAGGTTGATTCGTTAACCGGTTTACACAACAACTACTCCTGCCCTTAAATGTTGGTGGCCACAAATGAGCCGTCATCTTGACATCCCTAATATTATTCCTATTAACAACAAACTTACTAGGACTACTCCCATACACTTTTACACCAACCACTCAGCTATCTCTAAATATGGGATTTGCAGTACCCCTGTGACTAGCCACAGTAATTATCGGGATGCGAAACCAGCCAACTGCAGCACTAGGTCACCTACTGCCAGAAGGAACCCCCGGCCCCCTGATTCCGGTACTTATCGTCATCGAAACAATTAGCTTATTTATCCGTCCCCTAGCCCTAGGGGTACGGCTTACAGCGAACCTAACAGCAGGACACCTGCTAATTCAACTTATCGCTACCGCAGTCTTTGTACTTCTCCCAATAATGCCTACAGTAGCCATTCTAACAGCGACAGTTCTATTTCTTCTAACATTATTAGAAGTAGCAGTTGCTATAATCCAAGCTTATGTATTTGTACTCCTACTAAGCCTATATCTCCAAGAAAACGTATAATGGCACACCAAGCACACGCATACCATATAGTTGACCCAAGCCCATGACCCTTGACAGGCGCAGTAGCTGCCCTACTGCTGACATCAGGAACCGCTATATGGTTCCATTTCCAATCAACAATCCTAATAACATTAGGAATAATTCTACTACTGCTCACAATGTATCAATGATGACGAGACATTGTACGAGAAGGAACTTTCCAAGGACACCATACACCCCCCGTACAAAAAGGATTACGATACGGTATAATTCTATTTATTACCTCAGAAGTATTCTTTTTCTTAGGCTTTTTCTGAGCCTTCTACCACTCAAGCTTAGCCCCTACACCGGAACTAGGCGGATGCTGACCCCCAACTGGAATTATTACCCTTGACCCCTTTGAAGTCCCACTACTAAACACAGCTGTTCTACTTGCCTCAGGTGTAACAGTTACATGGGCACACCACAGCATTATAGAAGGAGAACGAAAACAAGCCATTCAATCCTTAACCCTTACAATTATTTTAGGGTTCTATTTTACCTTTCTACAAGCAATAGAATATTATGAGGCCCCTTTTACAATCGCAGACGGAGTCTATGGCGCAACATTCTTTGTAGCCACAGGATTTCACGGACTACATGTAATTATTGGCTCTACATTCTTAGCAGTATGTCTTCTACGTCAAATTAAATACCACTTTACATCAGGACATCACTTTGGATTTGAAGCCGCCGCATGATACTGACATTTCGTTGACGTAGTATGATTATTCCTATACGTCTCAATCTATTGATGAGGATCATAATCTTTCTAGTATTAACCCCAATACAAGTGACTTCCAATTATTTAATCCTGGTTAGACTCCAGGGAAAGATAATGAATTTAATCATTTCAATTTTAATAATTACTACCGCCCTCTCCTGCGTACTAATTACAGTCTCATTTTGACTACCACAAATAAACCCCGACTCAGAAAAACTCTCTCCTTACGAATGTGGCTTCGACCCCCTTGGGTCCGCCGAACTCCCATTTTCAATACGCTTCTTTCTAGTGGCAATTTTATTTCTCCTATTCGACTTGGAAATTGCCCTTCTACTCCCTCTACCATGGGGGGATCAACTACCTGATACCATATACACATTATTCTGAGCTTTAGCAATTATTATTTTATTAACTTTAGGCCTAGTATACGAATGAACTCAAGGAGGGCTAGAATGAGCCGAATAGACAATTAGTCCAATGAAAGATTTCTGATTTCGACTCAGTAGAACATGGTTCAACTCCATGATTGTCTTATGACCCCTATCCATTTTAGCTTTACATTAGCATTTGTCCTAAGCTTCTCAGGCTTAGCATTTCATCGAAAACATTTATTATCCGCCCTCCTCTGTTTAGAAGCAATAATACTATCACTGTACATTGCCATGGCCCTATGGTCATTCCAGACGGAAGCTAACATTTTCTCCTCGGCACCTGTGATGCTACTAGCATTCTCTGCCTGTGAAGCTAGTGCAGGTCTTGCCCTACTAGTAGCTACATCCCGAACACACGGCACAGATCACCTAAAAAACCTAAATCTATTACAATGCTAAAAGTACTTATTCCCACTATCATGCTCATCCCCACCACTTGATTAGTAAACAAAAAATGGCTGTGAACTACAGCCACTTATCAAAGTTTTATTATCGCCTCTATCAGCCTAACATGATTAAAGTGAGACTCAGAAATAGGGTGGTCTACCACAAATACCTATTTAGCAACAGACCCCTTATCAACACCCTTACTCATTCTCTCATGCTGGCTCCTCCCATTAATAATTTTAGCGAGCCAAAACCACATACGTCCAGAACCCATTAACCGTCAACGATCCTACATCACATTATTAATTTCTCTCCAAATATTCCTAATCATAGCATTCGGGGCTACTGAAATTATTATATTTTACATTATATTTGAAGCCACATTAATCCCTACTTTAATTATTATCACCCGGTGAGGTAACCAAATAGAACGACTCAACGCAGGGACATACTTTCTATTTTACACATTAGCAGGGTCCCTCCCACTACTTGTCTCCCTATTAGTATTACAAAAAGACCTAGGAACACTCTCTATACTTACAATTCAATATACCAAACCGCTAATCTTATACTCATGGGGGGACAAGCTATGATGAGCGGGGTGTCTAGTGGCATTTTTAGTTAAAATACCCCTATATGGAGTCCATTTATGACTACCAAAAGCACACGTAGAGGCTCCCGTCGCAGGATCCATAATCCTGGCTGCCGTACTACTAAAGCTAGGAGGATACGGTATAATACGAATTATTATTATCTTAACCCCCCTGACCAAAGAACTAGCCTACCCATTCATCATCCTCGCCCTCTGAGGAATTATCATAACGGGATCAATTTGTTTACGACAAACAGACTTAAAATCAATAATCGCATATTCCTCCGTTAGCCACATAGGGCTCGTAGCGGGTGGGATTCTGATTCAAACCCCCTGAGGATTTACAGGAGCAATTATCCTAATAATCGCCCACGGACTAGTATCATCAGCACTATTTTCTTTAGCTAACACCAACTATGAACGAACCCACAGCCGTACACTGCTCTTAGCCCGAGGACTGCAAATGATCTTACCCCTAATAGCCGCTTGATGATTTATTGCAAACCTAGCTAACCTGGCACTTCCTCCCCTTCCCAACCTGATGGGAGAATTAATAATTATCACATCTATATTCAACTGGTCCTACTGGTCTATTCTATTAACAGGCTTAGGAACACTAATTACAGCTGGTTACTCCCTATATATATTTCTAATAACACAACGAGGCCCCACCCCAAACCACATTATTAACTTAGAGCCATCACACACTCGAGAACATCTCTTAATCGCCATACACCTCACCCCAGTACTCCTACTAGTACTGAAACCCGAACTAATATGAGGATGATGCCTATGTAAATATAGTTTAAATAAAACATTAGATTGTGATTCTAAAAATAGGAGATAAAATCCCCTTGTTCACCGAGAGAGTAAGACATAACCCTGAAAGATTGCTAGTCCTTCAAGACCATGGTTTAAATCCATGGCTCACTCGGCCCCTAAAGGATAACAGCTCATCCATTGGTCTTAGGAACCAAAAACTCTTGGTGCAACTCCAAGTAGCGGCTATGCCCCTAACAACCTTAATATTCAACTCCGCCCTTATTATTATTTTTACAGTACTTATTTATCCAATCTTAATAACATTATCCCCCTCCCCAATAAAAAAAGACTGACCCCTAACTCATGTAAAAACCGCGGTTCAAATAGCATTCTTCATTAGCCTCGTCCCCCTGTTCATTTTTTTAGATCAAGGTATAGAAACGGTAATGACAAATTGACAATGAATTAATACAATAACATTTGACTTGAACACAAGCTTCAAATTCGATTATTATTCAACTATCTTTGTTCCAATTGCCCTATACGTCACATGGTCAATTCTAGAATTTGCCTCATGATACATGGCCGCAGACCCAGACATAAAACGGTTCTTCAAATATCTACTTATATTTCTAGTGGCAATAATTATCCTAGTCACAGCCAATAACCTCTTCCAACTATTCATTGGTTGGGAAGGAGTAGGAATTATATCGTTCCTCCTCATTGGCTGATGGTATGGACGAACAAATGCGAACACTGCTGCCCTTCAGGCTGTTATTTATAATCGGGTAGGAGACATTGGTCTTATCTTGGCTATAGCCTGACTAGCTATAAACCTGAACAGCTGAGAAATTCAACAAATATTTATCGCCTCAAAAGAAATAGACCTCACACTACCATTAATAGGCTTAGTACTCGCCGCAACAGGAAAATCAGCCCAATTTGGGTTACACCCCTGGCTACCATCAGCAATAGAAGGTCCCACACCAGTCTCTGCCCTATTACACTCCAGCACTATAGTCGTAGCCGGAATTTTCCTCCTAATCCGCCTACACCCAATAATAGAAAATAATCAAACCGTACTAACAACCTGTTTATGTTTGGGAGCACTAACTACGTTATTCACAGCCACTTGCGCACTAACACAAAATGACATTAAAAAAATCGTTGCATTTTCAACATCAAGCCAACTTGGCCTCATAATAGTCACAATTGGACTAAACCAACCACAACTTGCATTTATGCACATCTGTACCCATGCATTCTTTAAGGCAATATTATTCCTCTGCTCAGGGTCTATTATTCACAGCCTAAACGACGAACAAGACATTCGAAAAATAGGAGGACTACACAAAGTACTGCCATTCACTTCCTCCTGTATAACTATCGGTAGCCTAGCTCTCACAGGTACCCCATTCCTTGCAGGATTCTTCTCAAAGGACGCAATTATCGAAGCAATAAACACATCCCATCTTAACGCCTGAGCCCTAACTTTAACCTTAATCGCCACCTCCTTTACAGCCGTCTATAGCTTCCGAGTAATCTTCTTTGCCTCAATAGGCCAACCACGGTACCTCCCACTTTCTCCTATTAATGAAAATAACCCAACAGTGTTAAATCCAATTAAACGACTCGCCTGAGGCAGCATTATTGCAGGACTAATTATTACATCAAACTTCCTCCCAACAAAAACACCCATCATAACAATACCTGCAACACTCAAACTAAGTGCATTACTAGTCACTGTCATTGGACTCCTGACCGCCATAGAACTCGCTAATCTGACAAACAAACAGCATAAAGTCCACCCCAATATAAAAGTACATCACTTCTCAAACATACTAGGCTATTTCCCTCCTATTATTCACCGAATAACTCCCAACTTAACCCTAATTCTAGGCCAAAAAATAGCCACCCAATTAGTTGACCAAACCTGGTTTGAGAAAGTAGGCCCGAAAGGAATTGCAAACATTCAACTACCCATAATCAAGGCCATTAACAGCCCCCAACAAGGACTTATCAAAGTATACCTAGCAACATTCTTCTTAACAGTCGCCCTAATTATCCTAATACTTATAGTACGTTAAATCGTCCGAAGCGCACCACGGCTTCGCCCACGTGTCAACTCGAGTACAACAAAGAGAGTTAATAAAAGCGCCCACCCACAAATAATTAACATTCCGCCACCCAAATGATAAATAAAAGAAATACCCCCAAAATCCCCACGTAGTACTGAAAAATCCCGATACTCATCCACAATCCCACAATAAAAATCGGACCACCCCCCATAAAATATACCCACCCCTAGTCCACATAACAACATATATCCGACTACGTACCCTAACACAGACCAATCCCCCCAAGACTCTGGGTAGGGCTCCGCTGCTAAAGCAGCAGAATATGCAAACACCACCAACATCCCCCCTAAATAAATCAAGAACAAGACTAAAGAAACAAAAGACCCACCAAACCCCGCTAAAATCCCACAACCCCCTGCAGCCGCCAACACCAAACCCAAAGCAGCAAAATAAGGCGCGGGATTTGAAGCCACACCTAAAAACCCCAACATTAATACAACTAAAAAAAGAAAGATAAAATAACTCATAATTTCCACCCGGACTTTAACCGAGACTAATGATATGAAAAACCACCGTTGTAATTCAACTACAAAAACAATAATGGCAAACCTACGAAAAACCCACCCATTACTAAAAATTGTCAACGACGCCCTAGTGGACCTCCCAGCCCCAGCCAACATTTCAACATGATGAAATTTTGGCTCCCTTCTAGGATTATGCCTCATTTCACAAATTCTAACAGGCTTATTCCTAGCCATGCACTATACATCCGATATCTCTACTGCCTTTTCCTCCGTAGCCCATATCTGCCGAGATGTAAATTATGGATGACTAATTCGCAATCTACACGCAAACGGGGCTTCATTTTTCTTTATCTGCCTTTACATACACATCGCCCGAGGGCTTTACTACGGGTCATACCTTTACAAAGAAACATGAAACACTGGAGTTATCTTATTCCTTTTAGTAATGATAACAGCCTTCGTAGGCTATGTACTCCCATGAGGACAAATATCATTCTGAGGAGCAACAGTAATTACTAACCTGCTATCTGCCGTCCCCTACGTAGGCGACGCCCTTGTTCAATGAATCTGAGGGGGCTTCTCAGTAGACAACGCCACTCTAACTCGATTCTTCGCATTCCACTTCCTGTTCCCATTCGTGGTCGCCGGAGCCATGGTGCTCCACCTTTTATTCCTACACGAAACAGGCTCAAACAATCCAGCAGGGATTAATTCCGACGCAGATAAAATTCCATTCCACCCTTACTTCTCCTACAAAGACCTACTCGGATTTGTTATTATACTCACAGCCCTCACAACCCTTGCCCTATTCTACCCCAACCTCCTAGGAGACCCAGACAACTTCACACCTGCAAATCCCATGGTCACACCCCCACACATTAAACCAGAGTGATACTTCCTATTTGCTTACGCAATTTTACGGTCTATCCCAAACAAACTAGGCGGCGTATTAGCTCTTCTTTCATCGATCCTAGTTCTGATAGTAGTACCAATCATGCACACTTCCAAACAACGAGGACTGACGTTCCGACCGGCCTCACAACTATTATTTTGAGTCCTAGTCGCAGACATGTTCATCCTAACATGAATCGGCGGCATACCAGTCGAGCACCCATACATCATTATCGGCCAGCTAGCCTCAGTCCTCTATTTCTCATTATTCCTAGTACTCAACCCACTAGTAGGTTGGTTAGAAAACAAAACACTAAACTGATAGTGCCCTAGTAGCTTAACTAAAGCCCCGGTTTTGTACACCGGACGATTGTAGATGAAAACTCTCCCTAGCGCTAAAAAATCAAAGGAGAAAGAATCGAACTTTCATCCACAACTCCCAAAGCTGTAATCATAAATTAGACTATCCTCTGAATTTATATTATGTAAACCATCTCTCTCTATGTATTATATTACATATTATGCATAATTTTACATATTCCTATGTATTAGTACATCGCATGTTTGTTGACATTTCGATGTAGGAAGGAACATACCCATCTTTTACCTCATTAATTATGTAGAGAGCAGATAATATGTAAAATATTATCCATTCTCTTAACCTATAGAAGAAGACGGGTTATTATAATATTTTAACCACCCATACTTAAATAACCTTAACTAGGCAGGACATGAAACCCCTCTATCGTTACCAACATGAACTCCCATTTACCAAAAGAATAATCCCTGACTCCCCACACTAGATCTCTCACCCATATTCCTTGGGGCTCCAACATTTAACGGAACTTAACCACTCTATGTAGTAAGAAAC